CGGCTATTTCCTTTTTCGATGTTTTTTCACATAACATAAATAAATAGGGTGGGTGTTCCATTTTTTTTATTTGTTTTCTCAATTGTATTCTTTTTTTCAATACTAATATTGACAACAGTGTATCAAATAAATATAATCCGATCGTGAATAAATTGATCAATTTACTCATGTTAAATAGGCTTTTTTTAATTCATCAATCAAATGGTGGATTCGTTGGATTTTTTGCGATACTCTGCGATACAAAAACAAGAAATCCCTTATTTGATTGAAAGGTAATTAATTGAAATTGAGAGATAAATAAAAAAAATAATACATATATAAATAATAAATGTAATATAGAATAATGGATAACATTGTCGATAAAGGGGTGGTCTATCATTTATTTTTTATTTTTTGTGAGAAAATTTTTAGGTTTATCTGTTCATTTTTATGTTGAGAATTTATTCGCTTTCGATATTTTTGTTTTTTACATTTTTTATGTTTTATGTCTAATAAAATATTAGATAATTCAATCTTTTATTTGTGTTGTTTTTATTGCGATTGGATATACACACCTATCTTATTTTAAAATTTTATAATTTGGGGTTGCTAACTCAATGGTAGAGTACTCGGCTTTTAAGAGCGACTCTATTTTTTACACATTTCTATGAAGCAATTGGTTCGTCGATACTATCGGTAGAGTTTGTAAAACCACGACTGATCCAGAAGGGAATGAATGGAAAAAGTAGCATGTCGTATCAATGACGAATTCAAAAAGTATTTCACTCTTAGTTCTATCCGGTCCAAATTTTTGTTTGAATTCTTGGCTCGGAACAAAAGAATTCAGTTGGGTTTAATTTATAAAGGGATAGAGCTTGGCAGCTCTAATTATAGGGAAACAAAAAGTAACGAGCTTTCATTTATTTTGTATTTGAATGATTACCCCATCTAATTGTACGTTAAAAAGAGGTTAGTGCTTTATGTGGGAAAAGCTTTTCCTGTGAATGGATTATTTATTTATTTTTGTTATGAGTCCTAACTATAAAGCTATTTTCCATTATATTTTTGGGGTAGCGATAAATGTGTATGTGTAAAAGAAAGAGTATTTTGATAAAGATATTTTTTTTCCAAAATCAAAAGAGTGATTGGGTTGAAAAAAATAAAGGATTTCTAACTAGCTTGTTATCCTAGAACAAAAATTAGATGGAAAAAGCGATTAGAGTGAGTCCGTTGATGGTTTTACTTGTTTTCTAGGTATCTATATACAATATATAGAATTCATTTTTGATTTTTTTTTTTTTTTTTAATTAATATATATATAGTATATAGAATTCCCTGTTTTGACCATATCGCACTATGTATCATTTGATAATCCAATGAATCTCGGATTCTTTATTTGACTAAATAGGATTTTTTTTAATGGAGGAATATCAAGTATTTTTGCAACTCCATAGATCTCGCCACCGGGACATCCTATACCCGCTTTTTTTTCGGGAGTATATTTATGGACTCGCTTATAGTCGTGGATCCATTTTTGTAGAAAATGTAGGTTATAACAAAAATTTTAGTTTACTAATTGTAAAACGTTTAATTACTCGAATGTATCAACAGACTCATTTGATTATTATTGTTAATGATTCTAACAAAAATCCTTTTTGGGGTTATAACAATAATTATTATTCTCAAATAATAGTAGAAGGTTTTGTTGTCGTTCTGGAGATTCTATTTTCTCTACAATTATATATATCTTCCTTAAAAGAGTTAGAACTCGTAAAATCTTATAATAATTTGCGATCAATTCATTCCATTTTTCCTTTTTTCGAAGATAAATTTATATATTTCAATCATAAGTCAGATATAAGAATACCCTATCCTATCCATCTGGAAATCTTGGTTCAAATCTTTCGATATTGGATAAAAGATGTCTTTTTCTTTCATTTATTAAGGTTGTTTTTTTATTTCTATTGTGACTGGAATAGTCTTTTTACTCCAAAAAAATGGATTTCTACTTTTTTTAAAAGTAATCCAAGATTTTTCTTACTACTATATAATTTATATGTATGGGAATACGAATCTATTTTTATTTTTCTATGTAACAAATCTTCTCAGTTACAATTAAAAAATTTTCGCGTTTTTTTTGAGCGAATTTTTTTCTATGAAAAAATAGAACATCTTACAGAAATATTTGTTAAGAATTTTTCGTATACCTTATCATCCTTTAAGGATCCTTTCATCCATTATGTTAGATATCAAGGAAAATCCATTCTAGTTTCAAAGAATACGTCTCTTTTGATAAATAAATGGAAATACTATTTTATCTATTTATGTCAATGTCATTTTGATATTTGGTCTCAACCAGGAACGATCGATATAAACCAATTATCCCAGCATTCATTTCACTTTTTGGGTTATTTTTTAAGTATTAGACTAAATTTTTCAGTGGTACGAAGTCAAATGTTACAAAATTCATCTCTAATAAAAATTGTTATGAAAAAGCTTGATACAATAGTTCTAATTATTC